TGGTATTCTACGTCCATTCTTACGTGAACCAATACGTCCATTCCTACGCGAACCAATTTTTGGTATAGGTTTTGCCATATTTTTTCATCTCATAAATATGAATCAGAAATATACAGAAAGATACGGAAATATCCATTTCATGTTAAAACAGATCCTTTATTTTTACATGGCCCTTCTTTGAGAAATTTTATAAAAGAAAGATTATCCTTGTCTCTGTTTATGTCTCGGATTGGAACAAATCACTCTAATTCGTCCGCGCCTACGGATCAGTCGACATTTTTCACAAATTTTACGAACGGAAGCTCTTATTTTCATATTTCTCACTCCTTACCTCAATTTGGAATCTATTCTTTGGAAGAAAATAAGTCTCTTGTATTTCATTTTTTAGCTTCGAGTTGTATCTCTCGCCAAAGGAATGTTTTCAAAAATCATCTAATCGCTAGAATCTTTGTTGCGGAGTCTATAAATTATACGTCTTCTAGTTGAATCATACCGACTTATTTTTATTTTGACTCTATCTCCCGGCAGTATCCGTATCAAACTGCGTCGGATCCTCCCTGAAATATAACCTAGAATTAGATCTTCATTATCTAAATGGACCCGGGACGTTGGGAAGTGATTCAGTAATTAAACCTTCATGAATCCATTTTTGTTCTTTCATCCAGGTAACCCCTTGAAATATCATCAACTAATGGAGGAAGAGTTATATAACTTACTTTTCCTCTCTATTTCACAAATTGGAAGTTAGAGATCAAATTAGGATACCGGAGGAAGATTACCATATATAGCACAAAATTTCTCCTCCCATTTTTTCTAGTCTAGCTTCTCGATCTGTCATTATGCCTCGAGAAGTGGAAAGAATTACAATTCCCATTCCACCTAAAATCTTAGGAATTTTTTGATAGTTGGAATAGATTCGTAGACCAGGTCGACTGATACGTTTTAAAATAGTTCTATATATTCCTTTCCTAGTCCTTCTATGGCGCAAGGTTGAAACCAAGAAATCTTTGTTACTTTCCTGATGTTTCCGAACGTTTTCAATAAAACCTTCTCGTAGGAGTATTTTAACAATGTTTTCGGTGATATTAGTGGATGCTATTCGAACCGTTCCATTTTTACTCATGTCAGCATTTCTTATAGAAGTTATTATATCAGCAATAGCGTCTCTGCCCATGACGAATTCTAATTATTGGTGCTTCTTAATTTTGATATAATCAACATGTTTTTTTATTTTGAATTATTCAATTTCAATTATTAATTATTAAAAGTATATGCGTGAAACACAATCTACTAATTTAATCCATTTCAGATATCCTACTATAACTATATCATAGTTTCATCTACTAGTATTTATAATACTTCAGGAGCTAATGAAACTATTTTAGTAAAATTCAACTGTCTCAATTCCCGAGCAATCGCGCCAAAAACTCGAGTTCCTTTTGGATTTCCTTCTTGATCAATGACAACCGCAGCATTGTCATCATATCGTATTATCATACCGTTGTCACGTTTGAGTTCTTTACATGTACGTACAATTACAGCTCTAATTACTTCTGATCTTTCTAGAGGCATATTGGGCACTGCTTCTTTGATTACAGCAACAATAACGTCACCAATATGAGCATATCGATGATTACCGGCTCCTATGATTCGAATACACATCAATTTTCGAGCTCCGCTGTTATCTGCTACATTCAAAAGGGTCTGAGGTTGAATCATATCATTTTTATTTGAATCTGTTATTTCAATGCAAAGAATGAGGAAAAAAAGAAATAGTGTTTGTCTAGAAATAAATAAACCCGCGGTTGTTTTTTCATCCTCAATACCCCTTTTGTTTATCTTTAGTTCTATATCCCTATCCTGAAATAATAAATTGAGTTCGTATAGGCATTTTGCACGCAGCTATCTCAATAGCTGCTCTGGCTACAGTTTCTGATACTCCACCCATTTCATAAAGTATTCGGCCTGGTTTAACAACGGATACCCAATATTCGGGAGATCCTTTCCCCGAACCCATACGTGTTTCCGTGGGTCTTATTGTAACAGGTTTGTCTGGAAATATACGTACCCATATTTTTCCACCACGACGCGCATATCGTGTCATTGCTCTTCGCCCTGCTTCTATTTGTCTAGCTGTGATCCAAGCGGGTTCAAGTGCCTGAAGAGCGTATCTGCCGAAACAAATATGATTGCCCCGACAAGATATTCCCTTCATTCTTCCTCTATGGTGCTTACGAAATCTAGTTCTTTTAGGGTTATAGTTGATGGTTTTTTCTTAATCCCACCTCTACTACAGAACCGGACATGAGAGTTTCCTCTCATCCAGCTCCTCGCGAATGAAAAGATTCGATACGGATACACATCCATTTAATAATTAGTACACTAAACTAAGTAATGGGATTTATTGATATTTCATTTATTACATAGGAAGCTCCATATATGGCTAGATGTGTATATTTATAGATAAAGATAATGCTTATTTTTTATAACGAATCCCTATTTTTTTTTTTATTTTACTCTTATCGAGTCAAGACAATATTGTATTGTAATACAATAAATAAATAAAATAAATAAGGGTTTCGCGGGCGGATATTGACTCTTTCCTGCTTCATTCGTAGGATCAATCCATGACCTCTCAGAGTAAATCAATTTGTTCTTGGTTCGTTCCGCCATCCCGCCCGATGAATCATTAGGATTCATTTTTATTTTCTATTTTATTTATATTTTCATAGTTGAATCTTATATAGTCACAGGTTTCGTCGTTCCTATAGCTTCTCTATTAATGGTTAGGCCTGAACTCTGCAACGGAGCTCCAAACAAAATTTGTTTCCGAGTCAATCTCCTCAGTTTCTATTAACCCAGGGCTCTTTATTATTTATATTATACTTTATTATTTGTATTATTATATATATTAATATATCAATATTAATGCTTTATCACACTGCCTTTTATGAGGTGATTCATAGACCATACATATTGGAATCATCTATCATTGATATTTTTGTTCTCTCTTTCTATCACCTTTCCATTTATCCGCATCCCTTTATTTTTTTTTTTTTTTCTTCAAAATCCATAATCAGATTTGTTTTTTATGAAAATTTCAGTTGTTACAACTATATGATTGATTCAGTCATTCAGTCATATAGTGACTGTTTCTTGGGATCTCGACAATACGAAGCAATAAGTTGGTTATTAGTTTTTCGTTTATTTTATTATTTTATTTTATATAGTTATTAAGTTTATAGTGGAGGTCAGTCTTTTTTTTTTTTTGAAGCCCAGCTTTAAACTCTAAAGAAAAAACTAACGAGTCACACACTAAGCATAGCAATTATATCAAAAGTAAGATTAATCTATTTTTTATTCAACCTTATAGAATTAGAATTGTTTATTTTTGTTTGATTTAACGGAAAAAGGAAAAAAAACAGAAATAGTTTCTAATTTTTTGTTCTATCACTGGACAGAATGTCAAGATAAAAAAAGGTCTATTATTCCTCGTTCACAAATATCCAAATTTTTAGGCCTAATACTCCATGGATAGTTCGAATTGTATAGGAACAATGATCAATTTTAGCACGAATTGTTTGTAGAGGAACCCTACCTTCTCTGATCCATTCGACACGTGCAATTTCTTTTCCGTCGATACGCCCTGCAATTTGTATTTGAATTCCCTTTGTATCTGTTTGTTCAGTTAATTCAATAGCTCTTTTCATTGCCTTTCGAAACGAAACTCTATTTCTTAATTGTGAAGCCATATATTCTGCAAGAATATTAGGGTGTCCATAAGGTCTTTCAATTCTTGTGATAGCAATATTGAGTCTTCGGTTCACAGAATGAAACTCTTTTTGTACATTCATCTGTAATTCTTCGATCCCTCGCGTTCGGCCCTCTATTAATAAATTTGGAAACCCAATATAGATTATGACCTGGATCAAATCGATTCTTTTTTGAATTTCTATTCGTGCAATTCCAATTCCTTCGAAACCTGGGGATATTCTCTTATTTTTTTGTACATAGTTCTTGATACAATTCCGTATTTTCTCATCTTCTTGTAGACCTACAGAAAAATTTTTTGGTTGTGCGAACCAAAAGGAATGATGATTTTGGGTTGTACCGAGTCTGAAACCAAGTGGATTTATTTTTTGTCCCATATTTTTTTATTATATTATCTTTTCATCCATTTTTTTTCTAAAGATTCATCTAAATTTTTGATTTATCTTTTAATACAATTGTTATATGACAAGTGGGTCTTTTTATCGGATAACTACGTCCTCTAGCCCTGGGTCTTAACTTTTTCACAAAGGGACCCCCATTGACTTCGGCTTTACTAATGAATGAATCAGCTTCGTTCAAACCCATATTATGATTAGCATTTGCTGCTGCAGAATAAACCAATTTTAAAATGGGATAAGATGCTCGATAAGGCATGAGTTCCAGTATCATAAGTGTTTCCTCATAAGAACGCCCGCGAATCTGATCAATTACTCTTCGCGCTTTGAAAACAGACATAGATATATGTTTAGCTAAAACTTTTACTTCTCTACCCGAATTTGAGTTCTTTATCATAAGGTTTCTCCCCCGCCAATGAATGATCTTTTTTTCCAAATTAATTAACGACGAGATTTATTATCGTTTCTCGCATGTCTCGCGAAAGTCAGAGTAGGCGCGAATTCTCCCAATTTGTGACCTACCATACGATCTGTTATATAAATAGGTAAATGTTCTTTTCCATTATGAACAGCGATTGTATGGCCAATCATTTTGGGTATAATGGTAGATGCCCGAGACCAAGTTACTATTATTTCTTTCTCCTCCCTCATGTTGAGTTTTTCAATTTTTCTCGATAAATGATTAGCTACAAAAGGATTTTTTTTTAGTGAACGTGTCACAGCCGATTACTCCTTTTTTTTACATTTTAAAGATTGGCATTCTATGTCCAATAGAATATCTCGATCTAAGTATGAAGGTAAGAATAAATACAATAATGATGAATGGAAAAAAGA